TTCCAGCAGTAGATGAATAATTGCAAATTTTTGTGTGTACGAGATTAGAATAACTTCAAAATAACTGACATAATTTTTGATTTTTCCTGATCAGAAAAATACATGAAAAAGAAAGGAGGTAGAAAAATTTTTTTATTTATGGTTAAAGAAGAAAAACAAGAAAACAGGGGTTCTGTTGAATTTCAAGTATTCAGTTTCACCAATAAGATACGGAGACTTGCTTCACATTTGGAATTACACAAAAAAGATTTTTCATCGGAAAGAGGTCTACGAAGACTTTTGGGAAAACGTCAACGTTTGCTGGCTTATTTGGCAAAGAAAAATAGAGTACGTTATAAGAAATTAATAAGTCAGTTGGATATTCGGGAGAAGTAATTTAATCGTTCGAATTTTTTTCTTATTTTATTAGTAGTCTTATAGTAGTCTTAGATTTTGATGAGCCTCGTTTTGAGGAATTCATGGAATAATCCATTTTCATGGAATAATGAATTAAGGAAAAAACGATATGAGTCTACCGCTTACAAGAAAGGATCTCATGATAGTCAATATGGGTCCCCACCACCCATCAATGCATGGTGTTCTTCGACTGATCGTTACTCTCGATGGTGAGGATGTTATTGATTGTGAACCCATATTAGGGTATTTACACAGAGGAATGGAAAAAATCGCGGAAAACAGAACTATTATACAATACTTGCCTTATGTAACACGGTGGGATTATTTAGCTACTATGTTTACAGAAGCAATAACCGTAAATGCACCAGAATTCTTGGAGAATATTCAAATACCCAAAAGGGCCAGCTATATTAGAGTAATTATGTTAGAATTGAGCCGTATAGCTTCTCACTTATTATGGCTTGGACCTTTTATGGCGGATCTAGGGGCACAGACTCCTTTTTTCTATATTTTTAGAGAGAGAGAATTAATATATGATCTATTTGAAGCTGCTACAGGTATGCGAATGATGCATAATTACTTTCGCATCGGAGGAGTAGCTGCCGATCTACCTTATGGGTGGATGGATAAATGTTTAGATTTCTGTGATTATTTTTTACGAGGAGTTGTTGAATATCAACAACTTATTACACAGAATCCTATTTTTTTAGAACGAGTTGAAGGAGTCGGTTTTATTAACGGAGAAGAAGCTGTAAATTGGGGCTTATCGGGACCCATGTTACGAGCTTCTGGAATACAATGGGATCTTCGTCAAATTGATCTTTATGAGTCTTACAATCAATTCAATTGGAAAGTCCAATGGCAAAAAGAAGGAGATTCGTTAGCTCGCTATTTAGTACGAATCGGTGAAATGAAGGAATCCATAAAAATTATTCAACAGGCTGTAGAGAAAATTCCTGGAGGCCCTTATGAGAATTTAGAAGCCCGACGCTTTAAGAAAGCAAAGAATTCCGAATGGAATGATTTTGAATATCGATTTCTTGGTAAAAAACCTTCGCCCAATTTTGAATTATCAAAACAAGAGCTTTATGTAAGAGTAGAAGCTCCAAAAGGTGAATTAGGAATTTATCTGGTAGGAGATGATAGTCTTTTCCCCTGGCGGTGGAAAATTCGTCCACCCGGTTTTATTAATTTGCAAATTCTTCCTCAGCTAGTTAAAAAAATGAAATTGGCTGATATCATGACGATATTAGGTAGTATAGATATAATTATGGGGGAAGTTGATCGTTGAAATGATAATAGATAGGGTAGAGGTAGAAACTATCAATTCTTTTTCGAAATCGGAATTATTAAAAGAAATCCATGGACTGATATGGATTCTACCCATTTTAACCCTCCTACTGGGAATCACAATAGAAGTACTCGTAATTGTGTGGTTAGAAAGAGAAATATCCGCATCGATACAACAACGTATTGGTCCTGAATATGCTGGACCCCTGGGACTCCTTCAAGCTATAGCAGATGGAACTAAGCTACTTTTTAAAGAGGATATTCTCCCATCCCGAGGCGATATTCCTTTATTTAGCATTGGGCCCTCTATAGCAGTCATATCCATTTTATTAAGTTTTTTAGTTATCCCCTTGGGATATCGTTTTGTTTTAGCAGATCTTAGTATTGGTGTTTTTTTATGGATTGCCATTTCAAGTATTGCTCCTATTGGTCTTCTCATGGCAGGATATAGCTCAAATAATAAATATTCTTTTTCAGGTGGTCTACGAGCAGCTGCTCAATCTATTAGTTATGAAATACCATTAACTTTTTGTGTGCTAGCAATATCTCTACGTGTGATTCGTTAAAATAGGATCTTTTTCCTCTAAAACACATTGAATACTTATCTTCCTTTTCTTATTCTGTATTCGAGTTGGTAAGTTAAACTAGATAGCTATATGAGTGAAACAAAACAGCTTATTAATTTGTAGTAAAAAGATAAAATCTCATTTCCTACGTACAAGAAAAAAGTTGAAGTAAACATAAGCTGTGTAAACTCTTTACCCCAAGGTTGAGATTGTTCAATTAGTCATCATATCTTGAAGCGGGCAAGAATAAAGGATTCGCGATATGGAATTCCATTACTAGAATATTTTTAGTTATTACTATAACTTATAACCATAAGGCAATCCATCAAAAGTTAGTGAGGGATTAGGAACACTAAAGTACATAAAGGATTAGTAATGAGAGAATATAAATCATTAGACATTTTTCCTCATAAAAGGAATCATAATAAGAACTTGAAATTGGTGGAAATGATCAAGTAGTACTTTCTTGGGATTCCGGTCTAGAGTATGTTCCCATTCACTTGTTAAGGAAATGGCTATCAACAACGAATTAACCCTTTATTTTTTTTTTTTCTTTTTAAGTATACCCTTCCCGGGGAAAGAAGGATAGGACAAAAGATATGGAATACAATAAAAAAAAGGATCTTTATTTATTATTTTCTTCCTTTATCCCTATTCATACAGAATTCCTCATGAACTAATGCCCAATTCTTTCCATTTATTAATTGCTATAACGAGTGTTTTATTCCAATATTAAGTTATTAACGAACAAAAAAAAATTCTTATTTTATTATATAAAGGATGAGATCAATTCGGAAGTGCCTTTTTATTATTTTAGCAGACGGAATTGCTTTGGTCTAATTTAGGGCTTTCCAATCAATTTTATCTTACCTAATTCTATCTACGCCCAGGGGATAATACCGAAACAAAACAATCCTTTCCTTTTTCTGATCATAGAGGAGCCGTATGAAGCTAAGGTTTCATGTACGGTTTTGGAATAGCGGTGAGAACTGTGATGTTATCATCGACTATGATTATCTAACAGTTCAAGTACAGTTGATATAGTTGAAACACAGTCCAAATATGGTTTTTTGGGATGGAATCTTTGGCGTCAGCCTATAGGTTTTCTAGTTTTTCTAATTTCTTCTTTGGCAGAATGTGAAAGATTACCCTTTGATTTACCAGAAGCAGAGGAAGAATTAGTAGCAGGTTATCAAACCGAATATTCCGGTATTAAATATGGTTTATTTTATCTTGTTTCTTACCTAAATTTATTAGTTTCCTCTTTATTTGTAACTGTTCTATACTTAGGCGGGTGGAATTTCTCTATTCCCTATATATCCTTTTTTGGATTTTTCCAAATGAATAAAATGATTGGAATTTTGGAAATGATAATAGGTATCCTTATTACATTAACTAAAGCTTATTTATTTCTCTTCATTTCTATCACAATAAGATGGACTTTACCCAGGATGAGAATGGATCAGTTATTAAATCTTGGATGGAAATTTCTTTTACCTATTTCTCTGGGCAATCTCTTATTAACAACTTCTTCCCAACTAGTTTCACTATAAATAAGATAATACAATAACAGTAAGAATATATTCAAAACATAAGTTCTCTCAAACAAGAGAAAGAAACATACCTTTTTCATATATATTTAGAATATGTTCCCTATGATAACTGGGTTCATTAGTTATGGTCAACAAACAATACGCGCCGCAAGATACATTGGTCAAAGTTTTATAATTACCTTATCCCACACAAATCGTTTACCCATAACGATTCACTACCCTTATGAAAAATCAATTACATCGGAGCGTTTCCGGGGGCGAATACACTTTGAATTTGATAAATGTATTGCTTGTGAAGTATGTGTTCGCGTATGCCCGATAGATCTACCCCTTGTAGATTGGAGATTTGAAAAGGATATTAAAAGGAAACAATTGCTTAATTATAGTATTGATTTCGGAATTTGTATATTTTGTGGTAACTGTGTTGAATACTGTCCGACAAACTGTTTATCAATGACTGAAGAATATGAACTTTCTACTTATGATCGTCATGAATTGAATTACAATCAAATTGCTTTGAGTCGGTTACCAATCTCCATAATGGGAGATTACACAATTCAAACAATTAGGAATTCGCCTCAAAGTAAAAAAAAATCTTGGAATTCAAGAACGATTACTGATTACTAGGTATTAGGATTTTTTTGTTAGAAAAATCCATTTTTACTATTTTGACTAACTATAAAGAAAAAAGAATAACTACTGCTTATTGCAAATTATTCCTCATTTAAAATCCGAATAGATTTTCGTGATGTGATTTCCAACTATACAACTTATATACAATATACAAAAAAATATCCTAATACCTTTTTCCTTCCTTGAATCTTTTAGTTTTAGTCAGTTCATGAAAAATTTTATACTGGAAATTTCTTCTTATCCATAATGGATTTACCTGGACCAATACATGAGATTCTTGTGCTATTTGGGGGATTTGTTCTTCTACTAGGGGGTCTAGGAGTAGTATTACTTACCAACCCAATTTATTCTGCCTTTTCACTGGGATTAGTTCTTGTTTGTATATCCTTATTCTATTTTTTATTGAATTCCTACTTTGTAGCTGTCGCACAACTTCTTATTTATGTGGGAGCCATAAATGTCTTGATCATATTTGCTGTAATGTTTGTAAACGGCTCAGAGTGGTCTAAAGATAAGAATTATTGGACTATTGGAGATGGGTTTACTTCACTCGTTTGTATAACTATTCCTTTTTCACTAATGACTACTATCCCAGATACATCATGGTATGGAATTCTTTGGACTACAAGATCAAACCAAATAGTAGAACAGGGTCTCATAAATAACGTTCAACAAATTGGGATTCATTTAGCAACCGATTTTTATCTTCCGTTTGAACTCATTTCCCTAATTCTTCTAGTTTCTTTAATAGGTGCAATTACTATGGCTCGACAATAAGAAATACTTAGAATGAGTCAAAATTCTTAGAATTTCAAATCTAAAATAAAAAAATAAAGAATCACAATTTTGATTTAGTAAAACCCATCTACTGCCAACACAACAAAACAAATACCTTCTTTTCTCTTTTGTTGCGTAATTGTTCTATTCTAATTAATTGAATCGGTTCAATTCTTGTCCTCATATTGAAATGAATCGAGATTGATAAGGAGTTAGTTAATGATGTTTGAGCACGTACTTCTTTTGAGTGTCTATTTATTTTCGATTGGTATCTATGGCTTGATCACAAGCCGAAACATGGTTAGAGCTCTAATATGTCTTGAACTTATACTGAATTCAATTAATCTAAATCTCGTAACATTTTCTGATCTATTTGATAGTCGCCAATTAAAAGGAGACATTTTCGCAATTTTTGTTATAGCCCTCGCGGCTGCTGAAGCCGCTATTGGACTATCCATTCTTTCTTCCATTCATCGTAACAGAAAATCAACTCGTATCAATCAATCTAACTTTTTGAATAATTAGACATAGAATCCTCTAAACAAAGGCGCATATATAATAATACGGAACATTAAGATGAATAGAAATCGAATCTTATTTTCTTATTATTATTTGAGAATATCCTTTTTTGGAGTAGGTTATTTCAGAGTATTCTTTTTTACTTATTGAATATTGCATTTTTGCAATTCATTGATATTGCAATTTGAATATTACAATAATTTATATTGAAAAGGAAAAGATGATAGCCAATTTATTGGCTAATTCAAATTAGTATGTAGAATTCGTAGAATTATGACTGTTGAAGCCTTAAATTCAAGTCTCTTGGCTCTTTTCACGCTTTCTCACAAACAGATTAAGAAATATATTGCATTATTTATTAAAGTTTGGATAAACCATTGCTTCGTCTGGTGTCTACAATACTTCTAATTTATATAGTACTAATTTCATTTTTACCAGATCGAAAATTTTTATGTTGAAAAGGAAAATTTATAGATCCAATGTCACATTCTGTAAAAATTTATGATACATGTATAGGATGCACTCAATGTGTACGAGCTTGTCCAACGGATGTATTAGAAATGATACCTTGGGATGGATGTAAAGCCAAGCAAATTGCTTCTGCGCCGAGAACCGAAGATTGTGTGGGTTGTAAGAGATGCGAATCCGCCTGCCCAACAGATTTTTTAAGTGTCCGCGTTTATTTAGGGCCTGAAACAACCCGCAGCATGGCTCTATCTTATTGATACGTTACAAAAAACTCCACTTGAATCGTCTGATTCCTCTTTACCGAAGAAGCCTGTGCTCGAAATAATCGAGCATGGGCTTTTCTGGGCAAAACATATCTTGTCTTTATTACTTTATCATGAGTTATTTTCCTTGGTTAACAATACTTGTTGTTTTGCCGATATTTGCGGGTTCATTAATTTTCTTTTTACCTCATAAAGGAAATAAAATCGTTAGGTGGTATACTATATCTATTTGTTTATTAGAATTCCTTCTAATGACTTATGCATTCTGTTATCATTTCCAATTGGAGGATCCCTTAATCCAATTAAGGGAGGATTCTAAATGGATAGATGTTTTCGATTTCCACTGGAGATTGGGAATCGATGGACTTTCATTAGGATCTATTTTATTGACAGGATTTATCACTACTTTAGCTACTTTAGCGGCTTGGCCTGTTACCCGGAATTCGCGATTATTCTATTTCCTGATGCTAGCAATGTATAGTGGTCAAATAGGATTATTTTCTTCACGAGACCTTTTACTTTTTTTTATCATGTGGGAGTTAGAATTAATTCCTGTTTACTTACTTTTATCCATGTGGGGGGGAAAGAGGCGTCTGTATTCTGCTACCAAGTTTATTTTGTATACTGGAGGCGGTTCCATTTTTTTCTTAATTGGAGTTCTGGGTATGGGGTTATATGGTTCCAACGAACCCAGATTAGATTTGGAAAGATTGATTAATCAATCATACCCTGCAACATTGGAAATACTATTTTATTTTGGCTTCCTTATTGCTTATGCTGTCAAATTGCCGATTATACCTCTACATACGTGGTTACCAGATACCCATGGGGAAGCACATTACAGTACATGTATGCTTTTAGCGGGAATTCTATTAAAGATGGGAGCATATGGATTAATTCGGATCAATATGGAATTGTTACCTCATGCTCATTATCTATTTTCCCCCTGGTTGGTAATAATAGGAGCGGTGCAAATAATCTATGCAGCTTCAACTTCTCTTGGTCAACGAAATTTCAAAAAAAGAATAGCCTACTCCTCCGTATCTCACATGGGTTTCATAATTATAGGAATTGGTTCCATAACCAACATTGGACTAAATGGAGCTATTTTACAAATATTATCCCATGGATTTATCGGTGCTACACTTTTTTTCTTGGCGGGAACGGCTTGTGATAGAATGCGTCTTGTTTATCTCGACGAACTGGGGGGGATATCTATCCCAATGCCGAAAATTTTTACCATGTTTAGTAGCTTTTCAATGGCTTCTCTTGCCTTGCCAGGAATGAGCGGTTTTGTTGCAGAATTAGTAGTATTTTTTGGACTAATTACTAGTCCAAAATTTATGTTAATGCCAAAAATGCTAATTACTTTTGTAATGGCAATTGGAATGATATTAACTCCTATTTATTTATTATCTATGTTACGCCAGATGTTCTATGGATATAAGCTATTTCATGTTCCAAACGAAAATTTTGTGGATTCTGGGCCACGAGAACTCTTTCTTTTAATCTCTATCTATTTACCAGTAATAGGAATTGGTATTTATCCAGATTTTGTTCTCTCGCTATCCGTTGACAGGGCGGAGACTCTCTTATCCAATTATTATCCTAAATAGGATTTTCTTTTTTTAACTAGTCCGCTCTCTATTCTATAGTGGAAAAACAAAAAATTCGGAAAAAGTAAAAAAGTCTAATTAGATCTATCTCGCATTTTTGAGAACCCTTTGAAATGAAAAGACGTTCAAGGGGTTCTCAAATCAAACAAAAATGGAAAAAACCTTCATAAAATGAGGGTTTTATGTTATGTAATCATTTAGGTGGTAATGTAAATGAACCATAACTATGTAAACCTATTCCTAACAGATTGATACCAAAATAGCAGATCCAAATTATAAGAAATCCTATCGAAGCTACAAGTGCTGAATTTGTACCCTTCCAATTTGGATTTGTTCTACTATGTAAATAAATTGCAAATATGGTCCAGGTAATAAATGCCCAAGTTTCCTTAGGATCCCAATTCCAATAGGATCCCCATGCCTCATTAGCCCATACTGCTCCACAAAGAATACCTATGGTTAAAAGAGTAAACCCTAGACTAATCACACGATAACTCCAAGAATCCAAACGCTCAGTTAATTGATATTTGTAATAATTTGAAAATGGGGGAAAAGAGGTGTTTTTTAAAGCACTTCTTTTTGCATAGAAATATTCCATCTCACTAAAGAAAAATGTTTTAAGTAAAACATTTTTTTTCTTTTTATAAAAGAAATCGAAATTATTTCGAAATCTAATGATTAGAAGAGCGGCGGATAATAAGGATCCGCACAAAAGAGTTGCATAGCTTAGTAACATCATACTGACATGCATCATTAACCACTGAGATTCTAGAGCAGGTACTAGTATTGTAGATTGATGCATTTCAGTTAAAAGACCCGACGTGGCAAAGCCTTGCGTTAAAATAGTACTTGGCGTAGTTATTGTGCTTAAATCATTTTTAGAGTTCTGTATCTTAGGAATAGTATGAAGAATATACAGAGCCCATGAAAGGAAGATCAATGACTCATATAAATTACTTAATGGAAAATGTCCCGAAGAAATCCAACGAGAAACTAAGAATCCTGTTATAGAGAAAAAAGTAGCTATCATTCCTTTTTCTGACGAATCACGTAATCCCCTAAGTTCACGAACTAATAAGCTTATCAAATGAATCATAATCACAATTGAAATGGTTGAGAAAGAGATATGAGTTAGTATATGTTCTAAAGTTACAAATAGCATAAGGAGAAGGTCCCATTACAAAATTGGAAATTTCGAATTGAATCCATTTTATAATCTATTGTATTCTTTTTCGAGAATGCCGCCACTCGGACTCGAACCGAGATGCTTGAGCACTGCTTCCTAAGAGCAGCGTGTCTACCGATTTCACCATGGCGGCTAACTTGAAATAATAGTTAACTTAAAAGAATAATAGTTATTTTTTCGCGAATCGTCGAGATTGGTATAATCCATAGAATTTAGGAACATTAGAATTTAATCATTAACTACAAAGAATTTTGTATTTTAGAAAAATTTATCGAATGAAAGCCTTTACGCTCTTATTAATATGATTTACCAGTGCTAAACCCATTTATTTTGGAATTTTGGATAATATAGGTAGAGGTTGTAAGTCCTATTGCAAGAATACTCTATTTTTGATAATAGAATCCTCATATTTTTTTTTTGAGGAGGATTCTATTATCAAAAATAAGTTCTTTGATAGGAAAAGAATACTGAAAAGAATACTGAAGACACAATATACCAAAAACTTTTGTTCTATATAACGGAGGGATTTATTCTAAGAATATTGTACCGAGGAATTCGATACATAAAAGTACATTAATTAACTAATTCCAATTATTTATTCCTATTAAATAATAGAAATTTCTTTGGGATAGTTCAATTTGGATTATTCAAAAACCTGATTATTTTTTTGTTTGTTGCCCAGAAAAACCTTTTGGTTTTGGATGCTCGTTACCGCTAGAAAATGATCTAGATTTTGCTAAAGAATAAGATTGTACTATGGAAAAATAAGTCTTTTTCTTCCAAAGATTTTTACGAATACGCTTTTTTGACATCGAAGTACGTTTTTTTGGAATTGCCATTCAAAAAGGAGATTACTTTTTCTAGTTGTATGTGAAAGACATCTATTGCCACAAATCAATCCTTCTTTCTGTTTTTTCTTAGTATTTATACTTAGATACTGAAAGATATTGAAATTCGAAATTATTTTTTAGTTCATTTTGTCTAATGTGGATAAGACAAGAGTTTTTTAAGGTTTTCTATTTAAATCAATTTATATATCAAATATACTCCATATATAAATATATGGTATGGGGGATAAGCCACCATATAAGATGGGGAGATAAAAAGAAGGTCAAATTCAATTCAAATAGTTAATTAAGTTTAGAACAGTATTCCATAATTGAATTCCAATCAAAATAAAAAAATAATATTTAGTCTCTTAAACAAGACATTCTCAAATTTAGATAATTCTAGTCATTAGGATTTCCATTTTATATGAAGTAAAGAATATTTGAGAATTTCCTATCAATATAAGTTTTCTTTGGAATTCAATCAATCAATTGCGAAACAAGAGAGCTATTTTATTTTAACAGAAAGAAATACAAAAATGAATAGAAAGTAAAATGATTCAATCTTTTTTTTTATTTTAATAAATATCTTTTTTTAGCTAATAACTGGATAACGAAATTCTTTGATTCACTTTTTGAATTTAAGCAACTAAACCCATTCTGAATTTTTTAATATTTTAATGAGAGAAATTTTGTTTTGAAAAATTCAGAATTCCATTATTTTTTCTTATTTTGTTTTTTTTAATTCCTTCAGAAAGAGATAAGAATAGGTTTGGTGAATCGGAAACAATTTTATTTTATAGAAAAATTGAACTATAAATTTCAACTCAAAATTGCTATTGCTTTTCTTATGGAACATACATATCAATATGCCTGGGTAATTCCCCTTCTCCCACTTCCAGTTATTATGTCAATGGGATTTGGACTTTTTCTTATTCCGACAGCAACAAAAAATCTTCGTCGCATATGGGCTTTTCCTAGTGTTTTACTCTTAAGTATAGCTATGGTATTCTCAGTTCACCTGTCTATTCAACAAATAAATGGAAGTTCTATCTATCAATATCTATGGTCTTGGACCATCAATAATGATTTTTCCTTAGAATTTGGATACTTGATCGACCCGCTTACTTCTATTATGTTAATACTAATTACTACTGTAGGAATCTTGGTTCTTATTTATAGTGACGATTATATGTCTCACGATGAAGGATATTTGAGATTTTTTGTTTATATAAGTTTTTTTAATACTTCCATGTTGGGATTGGTTACTAGTTCCAATTTGATACAAATTTATTTTTTTTGGGAACTTGTCGGAATGTGTTCCTATTTATTGATAGGCTTTTGGTTTACACGGCCAATTGCAGCGAGTGCTTGTCAAAAAGCTTTTGTAACTAATCGTGTAGGGGATTTTGGTCTGTTATTAGGAATTTTAGGTTTTTTTTGGCTAACAGGTAGTTTTGAGTTTCGGGATTTGTTCAAAATAGCTAATAACTGGATTCCTAATACTGGTATTAATTCCTTACTTACTACTTTGTTTGCTTTTTTATTATTCCTTGGTGCAGTTGCAAAATCTGCACAATTCCCTCTTCACGTATGGTTACCCGATGCTATGGAAGGACCCACTCCCATTTCGGCTCTTATACACGCAGCAACTATGGTTGCTGCGGGGATTTTTCTTGTAGCTCGACTTCTTCCTCTTTTCATATCTCTACCTTTGATAATGAGCTTCATTTCTTTAGTAGGTACAGTAACACTCTTCTTAGGAGCCACTTTAGCTCTTGCTCAGAGAGATATTAAAAGAAGCTTAGCCTATTCTACAATGTCTCAATTGGGTTATATGATGTTAGCTCTAGGTATAGGTTCTTATCAAGCTGCTTTATTCCATTTGATCACTCATGCTTATTCGAAAGCTTTATTGTTCTTGGGATCCGGGTCCATTATTCATTCGATGGAACCTCTTGTTGGATATTCGCCAGATAAAAGTCAGAATATGGTTCTTATGGGTGGTTTAAGAAAATACGTTCCAATTACAAGAACTACTTTTTTATGCGGTACACTTTCTCTTTGTGGTATTCCACCTCTTGCTTGCTTCTGGTCCAAAGATGAAATCCTTAGTAATAGTTGGTTGTATTCACCCTTTTTTGGAATAATAGCCTCTTTTACTGCAGGATTAACCGCATTTTATATGTTTCGGATATATTTACTTACTTTTGATGGGTATTTGCGTGTTCATTTTCAAAATTACAGTAGTACTAAAGAGAGTTCGTTGTATTCAATATCCTTATGGGGAAAAAGCATACCCAAAGGAGTCAATAGGGATTTTGTGTTATCCACAACGAAGAGTGGAGTTTCCTTTTTTTCACAAAATATACCAAAAATTCCTGGTAATACAAGAAATAAGACGGGATCCTTTAGTACTCCCTTTGGGGCTAAAAAAACTTTTGTCTATCCTCATGAAACGGGAAATACTATGCTATTTCCTCTTCTTGTATTACTTATTTTGACTCTGCTCATTGGATTCATAGGAATCCATTTTGATAATAGAGTAAAGGATAATGGAATATCGGAGTTAACCATATTATCAAAGTGGCTAACTCCTTCAATAAACTTTTTCCAGGAAAGTTCTAATTCTTCCATAAATTCATATGAATTTCTCACTAATGCAATTTCTTCTGTAAGTTTAGCTATTTTTGGTCTATTCATAGCATATATCTTCTATGGATCCGCTTATTCTTTTTTTCAGAATTTGAATTTTAAAAATTCCCTTTTACAAGGGAATCAAAAAAAGTTCTTTTTGGATGAAGTAAAAAAAAATATATACAGTTGGTCATATAATCGTGGTTATATAGATGTTTTCTATACTCGGGTCTTTATCCTGGGTATAAGACGATTAACCGAACTAACGAATTTTTTCGATAAAGGTGTCATTGATGGAATTACCAATGGAGTAGGTCTTGCTGGTTTTTGTATAGGAGAAGAAATCAAATATGTAGGGGGAGGGCGAATATCGTCTTATCTATTCTTTTTTTTATGTTATGTATCCTTGTTCATATCGTTTTTTCCTTAATTCATTATTCCATGAAAATGGATTATTCCATGAATTCCTCAAAACGAGGCTCATCAAAATCTAAGACTACTATAAGACTACTAATAAAATAAGAAAAAAATTCGAACGATTAAATTACTTCTCCCGAATATCCAACTGACTTATTAATTTCTTATAACGTACTCTATTTTTCTTTGCCAAATAAGCCAGCAAACGTTGACGTTTTCCCAAAAGTCTTCGTAGACCTCTTTCCGATGAAAAATCTTTTTTGTGTAATTCCAAATGTGAAGCAAGTCTCCGTATCTTATTGGTGAAACTGAATACTTGAAATTCAACAGAACCCCTGTTTTCTTGTTTTTCTTCTTTAACCATAAATAAAAAAATTTTTCTACCTCCTTTCTTTTTCATGTATTTTTCTGATCAGGAAAAATCAAAAATTATGTCAGTTATTTTGAAGTTATTCTAATCTCGTACACACAAAAATTTGCAATTATTCATCTACTGCTGGAATCTGGAATTTGGATTTATTTTATCGATCCAAATTGGATTTGGATAGAAGGGTACATTCTTTTATTTTAGATAGAAGAAATGTTTCTTCTATCTAAAATACTAAAATAAAAGAATTTTGCTGATTTATTTATTGCTATATCCAATTTATAGAATTGATATACCATTTAATGGATATCATTTAGCAAAATGAAACACAGCATATGCATCCATCTTTCGGCTCAAGAATTTCACGGGATAGAGATATAGTATAAGAAATAGGCTATTAAGTAACTCTAAATGAATTGTGGATACATCTGTATCCTTAACATACTGAAACGACTGCCATTATTCGTATCAAACCAATAGCGATTCATAAAAGCTAAATCTTGTAATCAATGGTGGGCCAATAATGAATTTTTTTGCATATGTATTAAGACGCTTGGTCTGATTTCGAAATTGTCCAGAGTTTTTTATGTTGTTTTCATTGCAAAATGATGGATCTCCTTCCGTAACTTTCCAATTACGAGTACGAGAATTGAAAGACATGAAAATTCTCAATTCTCTACGGCGTCTAGGAGATAGATAGAATATTTTCAGGAACAAGAAAATCAGAAGAATCTTTTTCTCTATTCACTACCATTCCGCGTCTTCGACTTCTATTAGTTTCTTTTCTTCTTTAATGCAATAGCTATAGTTTGATATAGAATCCATTTCTCAAAGTAATGGAAACCATTCTCTTATAGGAAATGGTTCGAAAATCGCTATTCCACCTTTTCGGTTTAGGTATCGTGAAAAGTGATACCTGTGAAGATCGTGCATTTCAGTCACATTCAGATCCGTTTTTCGAGTCCATGATATAACCAAATTGGATGGATCTTCCACCCGTTTAGCTAAGAAAGAATAGATGCATAGGTGGATAATAGATCGATATGAAGATCATGAGCTGCCCCATAATGAAACCGCCAGTAGTCGCGAATATCTCCTTCTTCCCTAACCCAAGATTGGAGAAAGAAGATCTAAGAGGGACCTATGGAGAATGTGGTCAGAAATCCATAATAGAGTCCGACCACAACGACCGAATTAATTATCCTCATCGAGAAACTTAGACTACTAAGTAGAAAAGATTTGAAAATCATGGCATGGGTCTCCTTTTTTTCTTTCTTTAGAGTTTTCTATATGCACAATTTCTCGATGTTTCGATGAGAATTTCTTGACTTTCCATATATAGAAAGAGATAGACTATAAATGACATCTCTTATGTCAATAAGACCAAAGGGATGGATATTAAATGATAGGAAGTGCTAGGAAGTTAAATAGAATGAAATAGAGCCACTTTGGGCTTCCCTATGAAATGAGGCATGGAACGGAGCC